AGGAAGTTATTCAGGAACAGATCGAACTGTTTTTACTTCAAGAACAAACATAAATTTCTCACTTTTGTTCTATTCTTAGTATAGTATAAGAGTAATCATTGAGAAATAGTTCTGATTCGAATGATTCAAAAAGGGTTTTTTGGTATAACCATTTTCAATTTTTAAATAGATGGAAATAAATTGCGTCCAATAGGATTTGAACCTATACGAAAGGTTTAGAAGACCTCTGTCCTATCCATTAGACAATGGACGCTTTTCATTCCTATTTTTTTCCTTACTTTCCTATTTTCTTCCTTACTTTCTTTTGTTTGGATAAAAAGGAAAATATTTTAGATGGATAAAAAGGAAAATATTTTAGAGAATAAGATGCATATCCAAATTGATGATGCATGTATGTATAATACATAATAAAGAATATGGAGCGGGTAGCGGGAATCGAACCCGCATCGTTAGCTTGGAAGGCTAGGGGTTATAGTCGACGTTGGTTGATCATTTTTAACGTCTCTAATTCAAAACCGAACATGAAATTTTGATTTCATTCGGCTCCTTTATGGAATGGAAAATTGATGGATTCCTAGAGACAAAATTGGATCCATAACATCTATGTCAGCCTTTTCGTCTGAATGGATCCAAAACTACTCGCTTACTAGACGATCCCTCTCCTCTAGAGGGATTATACCAAATCCGTCTAGTCTAGTTACTTCGTTCCCTATTTCCACTCGTGGGATCCTGAGGAGAAGTTTGATTTCCACCGAGCTGAAACAATATGCTGATGGTTCTAGTAAACCAAAACCAACCCTTTCTAGCTTGCTTGGCTTCAATTTCCCTTTTACAACACCGAAATTGAAGATCTAGTTACGATTGGAAATAAACTTTTGTATCTTCATCCATAGATCCTTTATTCATACTTATTCAATTGGAAGACTTGATTGATCCAGTTCAAAAAAATTATGTTTCATGACTTCATATACATAATCCAATTTTTCAATTTCGAAAATGGAATTTCTAATAGGACTTTGGATATAAATCGTGAGAATGTATGTTCTTCCTCAAACTCAAATATGCTATTGAGAGGTAAAGGATTAAACCCTTTTATTTTTTAGAAATAAAGTTTTTGATCGGAGTATGAAAAAAACTGAGAGACCCCTTAACTTTTGAAGTTGTTAATAGAACGAATCACACTTTTACCACTAAACTATACCCGCTACATATACATTATTGTATATGAATGGACTATTTGTCGAACAAGGGAGTGAGACGCAATCAAGATAACATCCAAATTATAGCGTTGATGCATATTTAGTCCTGCTAGTTAGGGACTTAACTTAAAAGGAAAGGTGAAGAGCACAAAGCTTTTCTAAAAGCTTTTCTAAATAACAAAACAAATAATATACATAAATTTATAAATTTAAATAACAGTATAAAAATTTAAATAACAGTATAAAGTTATCCCTATACTTTTGCTTTTGCTGGATTATAGGCATTTCCGAGCTGAAGGGGTCATTGAAGCTAGACAAAAAAGATGAATTCCACATACATTATACATTTATACTATACATTTTCATTATTTTTTTATTATTTATTTTGTTATTATTTATTTTGTTAATTTTATTTAACATTTCAAATTTCACATTTTATATATTTTCATGATTTTCATTATTCATAATTTAATTAACATAATTTTATTAAATTATGTTAATTAAAAATTATTATAATGAAATTATGTTAAATTATAATTATATTTAATTTATAATTATAATTATATTTAATTATTATTTAATTATTATTTATTTTAAATTCTTATTTATTTTATTATTATTTATATTCTATTTTTATTATATATATCTTTTATATATCTTTATTTTTTATATTATATATATCTTTTATTATATATATCTTTTATATATTATATATCTTTTATATATCTTTTATATCTTTATTATATATATCTTTTATATCTTTATCTTTATTATATATATCTTTATTATATATATCTTTATCTTTCTTTATTTTTTTTGTTTTGATTATTCTATATCTTTTTTATTTTGATTATTCTATATCATATAATTCTATATCATAGAATATTTTTTGAATTATCATTTTGAATTTTTGAATTATTATATAATTATTATATTATTATTATATAATTATTATATTATATAATTATTATATGTCATATAATATATAATAATATATAATTTCATATTTCATATTTTCATATATAATTCATTTAATATATAATATATTTAATATATAATTATATAATTAATAAATTCAATTAATAAATGAAATAAATTTATATTTATATTATATTTATATTATAAATATAAATTATAAATTCTAAATTAAATATAATTTTAAAATTTTAAATTTAAATATATTTTAAATATAATTTTATTATATAATACATAAATTATATAATACATATAAATTATATAATACATATATATAATACATATATACAATTATACAATATACAAAATACAAATTTGTATTTTTATTTTATATATATATTGTATATGTGCATTTTATTGTAAATAAATATAAATTATATTGTAAATAAATTTTTATTGTAAATTTATTGTAAAATAAAATATAAATTATATTGTATAAATTATATTGTAATAAAATGTAAATTATATTGTAAATATAAATTATATTGTAAATAAGTAAATAAATAAAAATAAGTAAAAAAAGAAATATAAAATCAAAATAATAAATATAATATTTATAATATTAATATTTTATTAATCAAAATGGAATATTCCATTTTGATTAATAAAATATTAATATCTAACTTAGTAATTTTACTAATACCTTACTAATTTTGCTAATACCTTTCCTTTCCCCCCCTTTTTTATTTGAAATGAAATTTCAATTGGGAGAGATGGCTGAGTGGACTAAGGCGTCGGATTGCTAATCCGTTGTATGAGTTATTCGTACCGAGGGTTCGAATCCCTCTCTCTCCGTTCGCTCTGATTACTTGACCTGATATTTTCGATTTCGAAGTCGAAGGAATTTTTTTCTTTGATTTTCTCATAGGTCAAGTAAATCTATGGAATGGATAAAACTATGGAATAGATAAAGATAAAATAATAAGAAAAAATTAGAAAAGAAAAACGAAAAATCTCTTTTTTTTTTTATTCCTCACGCCCAGGGTTACGTCCTGGATCATTAGATAAGAATCCAAAAATGAAGAGAGAAACAAAGAATATCACTACTGTGTAAACAAAGAGTTTGAGAGTAAGCATTACACAATCTCCAAGATAAGATTATTTTCGAAAAAGGAAATAGATTACCCATTAAAAGGAAATAGATTACCCATTTTTTTTTTTCACCACATATTTTGTTTGATTTGACATGACACTCCCCAAAAATCAAGTTTTTGACAAGAAATTTGACGAATTTCTTTGTAATATAATAAGATTTTTATTCCTTCCTTACAAAAAATTTCTTGTCATATCGACAATTAGCTATTGTAGGGGACCTAGACCTAATAAACTTTTTGTTCACTGAAAGTTCAGAACGAGTAAATAAGCTGATCAAAATGGATCTCCGCGGTTATTCGATATACAAGAATTTCCATTTTTGAATCGAGGGTTTATAATTATAATCTAAGACTTAGCCGATCTTATCCATTTTTAGAATTTTTTATCGAAAAAATAATGAATTGATTTGGCAAAGTATTAAGGATTTCATCGAAAACTTGCAGAAGCTTGCCAAACAAAGGCTAAGAGAAAAAAGAGGACAGGTATGACAGGCATAACATCCACGATTGGATTGAAAATGGCATAAGCTTCAGGCAATTTGGCAAAGAAAAAACTATTCGAATAAAGGACAGAATTAAGACCGATACAGATTAAGCTAAAGATATTAAGCATAGCAAAGATTTTGTTCTTGTAGATTAGATAATTTTATTTTGATTGAGTTATTTTTATAAGGGAAAAATGAAAAAGGCAAGTCAAAAAATCTTTTTTTTTTTGAACTCTCCCAAATCAAAAATTCTTCCTTCTATTCTCAAATGAGAATACAGGGAATTCTACTTTCATACATTATCTTAATTGAATTCCATGTAATGATCAATGAATTTTTGAGATTCTCTATCTAACCTACATGTGTTAAATCCTAGTAACAAATAATATATTCCATATGTATTTATTATGTATTATGCATTTTTGGGGGGGGGGGATTGACGAATAAGTAATAAAAATACTAGTCTTGACTAGTGCCAAACAGGAAAAATGGGGCGTGGCCAAGCGGTAAGGCAGCGGGTTTTGGTCCCGTTATTCGGAGGTTCGAATCCTTCCGTCCCAGATCGTTTCGGATAGAAACGAAAGATGAGATCACATTGTATCCCACATAAAACAGAAAAATCTTAAAGAGAACAACCTTTTGTTCTGAATTCTTAGAATTTCTTCTAACTTCTAAGAATTCATTTGATTTTTTACAAGCACAATCAAGTGTCAAATACAGGTGGAAATCATTTTTTTTTATTCAAAAAATTTTGGGTCTATGATTCACATTCAGAATATGCCCGTACCGTACTATGTTATATTCATTTTTAAGTTAGTTAGTTAGGGAAATTGGATGTCCCATATTCATGAAATATGAATTTTCACATGATGCATTCTGAATTGAAGTGTGAAACAAAGGCACCTTTATTCCGTTCCACACAACGCAAGGTCTAAAATAATAGGGTATTCCAATTTCACATTCTATCTGGAGACTAGACTAAAGAGCAGGGAGCTGGAGACTAGACTAAAGGGTACTAATTTCATCATTTTCACCATCGGTCTTAAAACTTTTAAAGCTGCGGTATGGGAAAAAAAATAGGAGAAAGGAATTGTCAGGGTCCCATTTCTTTCTATCTTATATCTTAGATCTATCAAATAAAAAGAATTGTTTGTAAAGTAAATCAATGTAATGTAGCGATTGGGGGAAATTCATATATTCCATAGACTTGAACTTTTATTCCATAGACTTGAACTTTCTTTTTTTTATTTTATGGAATTGATGGAAAAATTGTTGAACTTGAAGTAAAAAGTAAAAAAAAATCCATATAAAATAAACAAGACCTATCCCTATACCTATATGTATGATATATATTGTGTATTGTTATTATATTGTGTTGTGTTATTGAAATAACAATGGTGTTTTGGTTAGGTTAAGTGAAAAGGATCTGTGGAAGGGGATTTCTGATTCTTTAAATTAAATATCCATGATTACTCCCAGTAACAATTGTTCGTTGGATGATACAAAAAGACCAAACTCTTACGATGCTTGATTCCGATTTTTCATCTAAAAAAAAGCATCTAAAAATAACGATCTTAATCTTGCCTTACACGAGACCTTTTCTATTCCATACTCATGAAAATAGATAAACTAGATTCTGAATTTACCTCTTTGTTTTAGTTCTTTGTTTTAGTTTTAAATAAAACCAATTAAAACCAATTGAATTATGGACATGGTGAAATTTGTGGGACATGGTTAAATTTGTGTCTCTTTAGGGAAATATCTGCTAAAAGCTTTTAGCTACTCATCATTGTTATTGCGTTGACTGGGTAATTGAATTAGAGATCCAGTTTAATCTAGAAAACATCCTTCCAGTCATGATGTTGGAGTCGGAGATTTTTTTTTAATTAAAACATTTTTTATGAACTCTTGGTTGGTACTCGAGGAAGTATCATAAATCAATATTATCTCAATATTATCTAGAAAATTATAACCTTTTTAGGTCATTGGAATAGTTTATTTAACTAATAATTTGTTCCGGGATTGGATGATATTAAATTAAAGGATTTTAGGTTTCTAGTTTTTTTGCTATAGAAAAAAGATCTTTCCTAATTGCTCGTACCGAACAATCTGTTGGAGATGTAAATGAGTCTTAAGCAAACCTCTTTTTTTAGAAATATGTTTTATTCATATGATAGAATATCGAGTTAAAGAAATTGGATCCTTGCTGAACTTTTTCTGCTTTCTCCGTATAAATGAAATACAATACTTTTCTATCCATACCATGGGTGGAAAGTATGGATTATTATATGCTGCCTTGCCTGTTGAGCCAATGACTATTCACTATTCATGATTACATATTAAATCAATTTCATCGCAGTTTGAAATGAAATTCTAAACTAAATTAGAGGAATGTTATGGTAAAACTTCGTTTGAAACGATGTGGTAGAAAGCAACGTGCGACTTGAAGGACATGATCGGCTGTGGATTTTTACATCCACCATTTTCTATAGGAATGAAGATGCTCTTGGCTCGACATAGTTTGTTCTTTTTCATTAGGAACCTAATTTGTCTTAGGTTAATAGTACATGATGGAGCTCGAGCAGAAAGGATTGATTCATTTATCAAGGGGAAGAATCTAGGGTTAGTGCCAATCAATAAGTTAGACCAACTTTGACTTTGTAAGTATATCTTCAATATATAAAATAAAATAAATCGAAAGGTTCAAATTCGAAACAAGTTTGAAAAAAAAAATACATTTTTCTTTTTTCGGAATTGATAAAACTATTTCAATCAAAAAATGTATCACAGGGAAATTAATTCTTCGTATTCTATTTCTCTAGGTATTCCATTTCTATAGAATAGAAAGAAATAACAAAAAACAAAAGGTATGTTGCTGCTCTAAACAAAAGGTATGTTGCTGCCCTTTTGATTTGAAAGGAATAAGGATCACCGAAGTAATGTCTAAACCCAATGATTTCACAAAGCAAAGATAAAGGATTCCAGAACAAGGAAACACTATTTTCAATTGTCTCAAAAATTGGATCAGAATGAGGAAAAAAATAGATTCGAGATGAGACAAACAAAATAGGTTAGAGACCGCTCAATAAATGTCTAAGGATTTTCCTCCGTACTCTGTCAGAATTACCCAACTTGAGTTATGAGTATGAATGAAATTTCTTTTTTTGTAAGGAAGAACAAAAAAAAAGTGACTGAAATCAATCATAGTCTAATTCATTATTTTGTGTTTACTATTTGACTGTTTACTATTTGACATTATATACAGAACAGAAAGATATGGATATACATAAATTAGAAGAAAATCATTTTTTTTCTCGAGCTCGAGCCGTATGAGGAGAAAACCTCCTATACGTTTCTAGGGGGGATTGTTTATGTACATTTATCCCAATGAGCTATCTATCGAATCGTTGCAATTGATGTTCGATCCCGAAGGGAAGGAAGAGATCTTCAAAAAGTAGGTTTTTATGATCCGATAAAGAATCAAACTTATTCAAACGTTCCTGCTATTCTATATTTCCTTGAAAAGGGTGCTCAACCAACAGGAACTGTTTATGACATTTTAAGGAAGGCAGAATTTTTTAAAGAAAGAACTTCGAGTTAAAGTTAATTAAAAGAAAAAACAACAACAAAAACAACAAAAAAGGGGGTTAATATAATATCTATCTTTGTGTAATTATTTACCTACAATACCTACAATTTTTGATCGAAAATTTTCTTGACTAAAGTTTACTTTTTCTTGTTATGGGAATCCACCAACCAACAAGGGATTAATTTTGCTTATTGTACCTCTTCTATTGATTGAATAGACCCGTCTTTATCTCTTCCTTATTTTTTCCACCAAAATTTCTTATTTATGTTGTGCCAATTCAACACAAATCCTTATTTGATTTATTTCATTTTTTATTTGTTTTCTCAACATTGCATTCATATTGACAATGATGTATTGAACAAATATAATTGATCGTAGATAAAAAAATCTCTTTATCCCGAATCCCGACCCCATATCATATTGGGTTTTCACTTCATGGGTTTGCATTGCCGGGTTGACTATCATATAAGATGTATTTTTTCAATTTTCTTTAACTTACATTTTCCTTAACTTAAACTTAAGTCTTAAGTAAAGAGTAAAGGAAAATAAAAAATCAAAAAGGTTGGTCTGTCATAATTTTGGCATCTCTATTAGAGATCTAGTGTTTTTTAATATGATCTGTACATTTTTTATAACTTTTAGTCTTTTAGTCTTTATAATTTTTTTATAATTAGAATTGATCAACAAATAAAAAAGAAAGATTTGTTATTAGTTCAATGTTTTGGTAGGGTCGTGCAGTGTAAGTGTAATTCAATTTATTTCAAATTTTGATCGTATCTACATATCCTATTTTTTTTTATTTGGGTTGCTAACTCAACGGTAGAGTACTCGGCTTTTAAGTGCGACTATGATCTTTTACACGTTTGGATGAAGCAACAAATTCGTCCAGACTATTGGTAGAGTCTATAAGACCACGACTGATCCTCAAAGGTAATGAATGGAAAAAGCAGCATGTCGTAAAAAATTAAAATTTAATTAATTTAATCAATTTGTTATTTTATTAAATTAATTAAATTGAAAATGACAAATTCAAGTGAAACTTTGAGTTTATCCTTTACAGTTGGTCTAGTGAATAAATGGATAGGGCCCTATGGCTCCAATTCTGGTAAAACAAAAGGCAACGAGCTTATGTTCTTAATTTGAATTGAATGATTACCCGATCTAATTAGACGTTAAAAATAAATTAGTGCCCGATACGGGAAAGGGTGTGTTCTCCTGTAACTGTAAGTAGACCATTCATTTTTTTCTTTTTTTTTTTTTAATGAATCCTAACTATTCTTTATTATGGATTAGAGACAGATGTGTAAAAGAAACAGTATACTGATAAAGAGAATTAATTCCAAAGTCAAAAGAGCGATCGGGTTGCAAAAATAAAAATAAAGGGTTTTTATTCTCTTGGAATTAGAACGAAGATAAATCAATTTGAATTGAAAGAGAGTAAAAAGATCTGTTGATTGGACTCCCTCTTTCCGGGGTATATATTTTTTTTATTACTATTCTATATTTTATTACTATTCTATATATAATATATTACTATTCTATATACATAATATCTATATACATAATAGAATACATAATACCCTGTTTTGACCATATTGCACTATGTATCATTCATTTGATAACCCAAGAAATGCCCCCTACCTCTGCTTCAAGTAGAAATATAAATGGAAGAATTACAAGGATATTTAGAAAAAGATAGATCTCGGCAACAACACTTTCTATATCCACTTCTCTTTCAAGAGTATATTTACGTATTTGCTTTTGCTTATGATCACGGGTTAAATAGTTCGATTTTCGATAAACCCGTGAAATCCTTGGGTTATGACAATAAATCTAGTTCAATACTTGTGAAACGTTTAATTATTCGAATGTATCAACAAAATTATTTGATTTATTCGGTTAATGATTCTTACCAAAATCGATTCGTTGGACACAACAATTATTTTTATTCCTGTTTTTTTTCTCAGATGATATCAGAAGGTTTTGCAGTCATTGTGGAAATTCCATTCTCGCAGCAATTAATATCTTCCTTTGAAGAAAAAGAAATACCCAAATCTCACAATTTACAATCTATTCATTCAATATTTCCTTTTTTAGAGGATAAATTATTGCATTTAAATTATCTGTCAAATATACTAATACCCCATTCCATCCATATGGAAATCTTGGTCCAAATCCTTCAATCCTGGATCCAGGATGTTCCCTCTTTGCATTTATTGCGGTTCTTTCTCCACGAATATTATAATTCGAATAGTCTCACTACCCCGAAGAAATCTATTTACGTATTTTCAAAAGAAAATAAAAGACTATTTCGGTTCTTATATAATTCTTATGGATCTGAATGCGAATTTTTATTAGTTTTTCTTCGTAAACAATCTTCTTATTTACGATTAACATCTTCTGGAGTCTTTCATGAGCGAACACATTTTTATAGAAAAATAGAACATCTTGTAGTGTGCCGAAATTCTAATTATGTTGAGAAGACTCTATGGGTCTTCAAGGATCCTTTCATGCATTATGTTCGATATCAAGGAAAAGCGATTTTGGGTTCAAGAGGGACTCATTTTCTGATGAAGAAATGGAAATGCCACCTTGTCAATTTCTGGCAATATTATTTTCATTTTTGGTCTCAACCGTATAGGATTCATATAAACCAAT